TATGTATGTATACATATACCCACACACACATATATATATATATATATATATTTAAAAAAAAATTATTAAAAAGGGGTCAGAAAAATTTTTTTTTTATGGGATATATATATATATATTTATATTTATTTATATTTATATCACATAAAAAATATAAATATATATATATATAAATATATAAATATTATTTAAATATATATATATATAAAAAATATTATATATATATAAATAATTTTAAAAATATAATATATATATGTGTTATTTAATTTAATATTGGGAGAAATATATTTATATACTAGAAATAAAAATTAATTTTTATACTAAAAATTAATTTTTTTTAATTTTTATCTATAAAAAAATATATATACCCAAAAAAAAAAAAAAAAAAATCTATGTTAAAAATTTTACAAATAGATAAAAATTTATGATTTTAAAAGTTTATTTTTAATTTATTTTGCATGTAAATTTTAGTGTTAATTTTTTATTATTTTAATAATAATTAATTATAAAACAGTAATTAATATTAAAAATGTAAGAAATTATGATTTAGTAATATTAAAATTATTAACAAATTTTGTGCCAGCAGTTGCGGTTATACAAAAATTAAAATAAATTTTTTTCAGTTATAATTAATATAATTTTAATAAATTAAATTAAATTTTAAATTATTAAGTGAAATTTTAATTTAATTAAAATTTATATAAAATATATGTATGATTTAATAAATTAATTAAAAAACTAGGATTAGATACCCTATTATTAAAATGTAAATAAAAATACTAAAATAGTAAATAATTTATTATTGAAACTTAAATAATTTGGCGGTATTTTAGTTCATTTAGAGGAATCTGTTTATTAATTGATAATCCACGAATAAATTTACTTAATTTATTATTTTGTATATCGTTGTTAAAAAAATATTTTTAAATAAAAATAATATTTTAAAATTTAAATAAAAAATTAGTTCAGATCAAGATGCAGATAATATTTAAGAATATAATGGATTACAATAAATTTATTTAAATGAATATTATTTTTGAAAAATTAATTGAAGGTGGATTTAAATGTAATTTTATTTAATTTAATAAAATGATTAAAAATTAAAATATGTACATATTGCCCGTCGCTTTCATTTTAAAATTGGAATAAGTCGTAACAAAGTAGAGGTACTGGAAAGTGTTTCTAGAAAGATCAAATTATAGCTTATAAATTAAGTATTTCATTTACATTGGAAAGAAATTATTAAATTAATTAATTTGATAGGGATGATTTAATAAATAATTTTATAATAAAAGAATTTTTAAAATAAATAATTATATGTATATATTAATGGGGGTTAAAGTATATTTATAGAAAAAATTTAAAAATTTATAGTAAATTAGTATTGTAAAAGAATATTGAAATATTTGAAAAATAATTATTTTAAAAGTAAATTTAATTTATTGTATCTTGTGTATCAGAGTTTATTAATAAAAATTTTTGGGGGAAAATTTTTCGAATTTAAAAGAGTTAATTAATTAATGATTTTATTGTTACATAAATATTTAAAATAATTAATTAGAAATGAAATGTTAATCGTTTTTAAATATATCTAGTTTTTTTAGAAATAAATTTAATTTAGGATTTTTATAAAATTATTATAAATTAATTTATAATAATTTTATAAAAATTTAATATTTTAAGGGATAATCTTTAAATTAAATTTTTATAATAAATTATAAATTTAAATAAAATTTTTAAAATTTATATTGTTTATAAATTATATTTTTTTATAAAAATTTTTATTAATAATAAAATTTTTAATTAATATTTAAATTTTTATAAAAAAATAATTTTTAATAAAATAAAATTAGCTATAATGATAAAATTAGTATATTTTAATAAATAAATAATGTATATTTAAAAATAAATAAAAAAAAGGAATTCGGCAAATTTTTATATTCACCTGTTTAACAAAAACATGTCTTTTTGATTTTAATTTAAGGTCAAATCTGCCCACTGATTTATATTAAAGGGCTGCAGTATATTGACTGTACAAAGGTAGCATAATAAATAGTCTTTTAATTGAAGACTTGTATGAAAGATTTGATGAGATATAAACTGTCTCTTTTTTATATTTAGAATTTAATTTTTTAGTAAAAAAGCTAAAATTAATTTAAAAGACGAGAAGACCCTATAGAGTTTTATAATTAATTTATTTATATATTTATATGTATAATTTAAAATTTGATTAATTTAATTATTTTGTTGGGGTGATAGAAAAATATATTAAACTTTTTTTAAAAATAAAACATTAATTAATGAATAAATGATCCATAAATTATGATTAAAAGAAAAAATTACCTTAGGGATAACAGCGTAATTTTTTTTTTTAGTTCTTATAGGAAAAAGAGTTTGCGACCTCGATGTTGGATTAAGATAAAATTTAAATGTAGAAGTTTAAAATTTTTGATCTGTTCGATCATTAAAATCTTACATGATCTGAGTTCAAACCGGTGTGAGCCAGGTTGGTTTCTATCTTTAAATAAAATAAATATTTTAGTACGAAAGGATCAAATATTAAAAATAATTTTATTATATTGAATATTATTAATTGTATATGTGTTATATATATATATATATATATATTACTATTTTGACAGATAAAATGTAATGATTTTAGAAATCATAAATATATATAAATATATATATATGTAGTAGTGATTTTAAAAGATTATTATAATATTTTTATTGGGGTTATTATTTTGATTATTGGTATAATGATTGGTGTTGCTTTTTTAACTTTATGGGAGCGAAAAATTTTAGGTTATATTCAAATTCGCAAAGGTCCTAAAAAGGGGTGGATTATAGGTTTATTACAGCCCTTTTCTGATGCTATTAAATTATTTAGTAAAGAACAAACATATTTTATTAAATGCAAATTATTTAACTTATTATTTTTAGTCCCTATTGTAAGATTTATTTTATCTTTGATAATTTGAGTTTTAATACCTTATTATTTTAATTTAATTAGATTTAATTTAGGGGTTTTATTTTTTTTTTGTTGTACAAGTTTAGGGGTTTATACTGTAATAGTAGCAGGTTGATCATCTAATTCAAATTATTCTTTGTTAGGGGGGTTACGTGCTGTAGCTCAAACAATTTCTTATGAAGTTAGATTAAGATTAATTTTATTATCTTGTATTATTTTAATTATAGATTTTAATTTGGTTAATTTTATGAAGTATCAGTCTATTATTTGATTTATTTTTTTAATATTTCCTTTGAGATTATGTTGATTATCTTCAAGATTAGCTGAAACTAATCGTACTCCTTTTGATTTTGCTGAAGGTGAAAGAGAATTAGTTTCAGGATTTAATATTGAATATAGAAGAGGGGGATTTGCATTGATTTTTTTAGCTGAATATTCAAGAATTTTATTTATAAGATTATTGTTTAGATTAATATATTTGGGGGGTTATAGTTTAAATTTATTTTTTTATTTAAAAATAGTATTTATTTCATTTATATTTATTTGAGTTCGGGGGACATTACCACGTTATCGTTATGATAAATTAATATATTTGTCTTGAAAGATTTATTTACCAATTTCTTTAAATTATTTATTATTTTTTATGGGAGTTAAAATTTTTTTTATTTAGTTAATATAATTTTAGTATAAATTAATAGAATATTTATATTCTTTATTAAGTTTTCAAAACAAATGCTTATAACAAGCTCATTAATTAAAAATTAAAAATTAATTTATCTCATAATTTACTAATTAAAGGATTTATAATAAAATATGAAAAATATATGATAGTTAATAATTGTCCAACAATAATAAATGGATCTTCTACAGGTCGAGCTCCGATTCAAGTTAATAATAAAATAGTTCTTACTATAAATCAAAATAAAATTTGATTAAGGGGGTAAAATTGAATTCCTTGAATTTTTTTATTGAAGGTAAAGGGTAAAATTATTAGAATTAAAATAGATATTACTAAAGCGATAACTCCTCCTAATTTATTGGGAATTGATCGTAAAATGGCATAAGCAAATAAAAAATATCATTCTGGTTGAATATGAACAGGTGTAACTAGAGGATTTGCTGGGATAAAATTATCAGGATCTCCTAAAAGATATGGATTTAATAAAGTTAATATTAATAAAAAAAATAATAAGATAATAACTCCAATTAAATCTTTGAAGGTAAAGAATGGGTGAAATGGAATTTTATCTAAATTTCTATTAATTCCTAAAGGATTATTAGATCCTGTTTGATGAAGAAAAATTAAGTGAATTATTGATAAAGCAAGAATAATAAAGGGAAAGAGAAAATGGAAAGAATAAAATCGAGTAAGAGTAGCGTTATCTACTGCAAATCCCCCTCAAATTCATTGAACTAGAAGTGTTCCTAAATAGGGGATAGCAGATAATAAATTAGTAATTACTGTAGCCCCTCAGAATGATATTTGACCTCAAGGTAAAACATATCCTATAAATGCTGTTGCTATTAATACAAATAAAATAATAACTCCAACTATTCATGTATATTTAAAATTAAATGATTCATAATAAATTCCTCGTCCAATATGTAAATAAATACAGATGAAAAAAAAAGAAGCTCCATTTGCATGAATAGTTCGAATTAATCATCCATAATTTACATTTCGGCAAATATAATTTACTCTATAAAATGCTAATTCAATATTAGCTGAATAATATATTGATAAAAATAATCCAGTTAAAATTTGAATTATTAAACATAAAGCAAGAAGAGATCCGAAATTTCATCATCTGGAAATATTTGAAGGAGAAGGTAAATCAATTAGTGAATTGTTAAAAATTTTAATAATAGGATGATTTTTTCGTAAAGGTTTAAATTTATTTATCATTAGTTAAATGATCGTAAAGGACCATAAAAAATATTTGTAATTTTTACTACTACAATTAAAGTAATAAATAAATAAATAATTAGTATAATTATTAAAAAATAATTATGGCTATTATAAAGTTTAGATAAATTAATATTGTTTTCATTATTAAAAAATAAAAAATAATTAAAGAAATTATTTATATCATAATTATTTGAATGAAAATTTATTATTTTTAAATTATTTATATTTAATATACAAATTAAAAATATTATAGTTATAATTATAATTAATAATAATTTATTTTTAAAAGTTAAATTAAATAATTCATTTGAAGCAATTCTTGAAACATAAATAAATAAAACTAATAATCCCCCCAAAAAGGTTAAGAATAAAATATAAGAAAATCAATAAGTATTAATAATAAATCCTGAAATAAGACAAATTAAGAGTGTTTGTATTAAGATTATTAATCCTATTGATAATGGGTGGTTAATAAAAAATATAATTCTAGTAATTAAAGTAATATTAAAAGATAAAAATAATTTTATTATATCAAAGAATATTTTAAAAAAAAATAATAATTTTGGAGATTATAGATAGAGATTTTTCTTTTTCTTTGAAGTTAATAAAGAAAAATCTTATTTTTGATTTACAAGACCAATGTTTTAAATTTAAACTATAAAAACTAATGTTAATAATAATTTTTTTTATATTTATAGTAGGTAATTTAATTTTTGTTTTTAAACATAAACATTTATTAATTATTTTATTAAGATTAGAGTTTATTGTTTTAAGAATTTATATAATAATAATAATATATTTAAGATATGTTGAGTTTGATATGTATATATTAATAGTTTTTTTAGTTTTTTCTGTATGTGAGGGGGCATTAGGAATTTCAGTTATAGTTTCTTTAATCCGAACTCATGGTAATGATTATTTTCAAAGATTTAATTTATTATAAATGATAAAAATTTTTTTTATGATAATTTTTATAATTCCTTTATGTTTTATTAAAAAGATATTTTGAATGGTTCAAATATGTATATTTTTAATATTTTTTATTTTTATAAATTTAACTATTAATATTTTAAATTATTGTAATTTAAGATATATATTAGGATGTGATATAATTTCTTTTGGTTTAATTTTATTAAGATTATGAATTTGTTCTTTAATAATAATAGCAAGAGAAAAATTATTAAAAAATAATTTTTATGTTAATTTTTTTATAATTAATGTTTTATTTTTATTAATTATATTATATTTAACTTTTTCAATAATAAATTTATTTATATTTTATATATTTTTTGAAGGTAGATTAATTCCTACATTAATATTAATTGTTGGTTGAGGATATCAACCTGAACGTTTTCAAGCAGGTATATATTTATTATTTTATACTTTATTTGTTTCTTTACCTTTATTGTTAGGTATTTTTTATGTTTTTAATGAGATAAATTGTATAATAATTTATTTTATGAAATTTTATAATTTTGATTTTTATATACTTTATTTTTGTATAGTAATAGCCTTTTTAGTAAAAATACCTATATATTTTAGTCATTTATGATTGCCTAAGGCTCATGTAGAAGCTCCAGTATCTGGTTCTATAATTTTAGCTGGTATTATATTAAAATTAGGAGGCTATGGATTAATACGAATTTTAATTTTTTTACAAAATATTTCTTTAAAATTAAATATTTTATGAATTATTATTAGTTTGATCGGTGGATTTTACATTAGTTTAAAGTGTTTAAGACAAATTGACATTAAATCTTTAATTGCTTATTCATCAGTTGCTCATATAGGGATAGTTATTGGGGGTTTAATAACTATAAATTATTGAGGATTTATTGGATCTTATTTATTAATAATTGGTCATGGATTGTGTTCATCTGGTTTATTTTGTTTAGCTAATATTAGATATGAACGATTACATAGACGAAGAATAATAATAAGAAAGGGTATAATTAGATTTATACCTTCATTAAGATTATGGTGATTTTTATTATTATCATCCTCTATTGGCAGCTCCCCCCCTCTCCTAAATTTAATTGGGGAAATTAGTTTAATTAATAGTAAAGTAAGATGATCTTATTATTTAATATTTATATTAATATTAATTACTTTTTTTAGTGCGGGGTATAATTTATATTTATATTCATTTACTCAACATGGTAAGTATAATATAAGATTGTATAGATTTTCTACTGGTTTAAGACGAGAGTTTTTATTATTATTTTTACATTGAATGCCTTTAAATTTAATAATTTTAAAAATTGATTATTTTATAATTTGATTTTACTTAAATAATTTAATTAAAAATATTGATTTGTGGAGTCAAAAACCTGAAATAATTTCATTTTAAGTTATTAATAAAAATTTTTCTATTTGTTTTATTAGTTTTTTTTTTTTATTTATTTTTATATTAATAAATTTTTTTATAATAATTTATTTTATTATAAATAATATTATTATTTTTATAGAGTGAGAATTAATTTCTTTTAATTCTATAAATATTGTTATATCAATTTTATTGGATTGAATATCTTTATTATTTATAATATTTGTTTCTTTAATTTCATCTTCAGTTATTTATTATAGAAAGAGATATATAAATTCAGAGTTAAATTTAAATCGTTTTATTATTTTAGTTTTATTATTTATTTTATCTATAATTTTATTAATTATTAGACCAAATATTGTTAGAATTTTATTAGGTTGAGATGGGTTAGGATTAGTTTCTTATTGTTTAGTGATTTATTATCAAAATTGAAAATCTTTTAATGCTGGTATATTAACTGCACTATCTAATCGGGTAGGGGATGTTTTTATTTTAATGGTTATTTCTTGAATAATAAATTATGGGAGATGAAATTATATTTTTTATTTAAATTTTATATTTAATGATTATAGAATAATAATTATTAGAGTTATAATTATTCTTGCAGCTATAACTAAAAGAGCTCAAATTCCTTTTAGTTCATGATTACCTGCTGCTATAGCAGCACCTACTCCTGTTTCTGCTTTAGTTCATTCCTCTACTTTAGTTACTGCTGGGGTTTATTTATTAATTCGTTTTAATGATTTATTGGTTAATATATTTTTTATAAAAATATTATTACTATTATCAGGATTAACAATATTTATAGCGGGTATTTCAGCTAATTATGAGTATGATTTAAAAAAAATTATTGCTTTATCTACTTTAAGACAATTAGGTTTAATAATAAGAATTTTAAGTATAGGAATAGCTGATTTAGCTTTTTTTCATTTATTAACTCATGCTATATTTAAAGCTTTATTATTTATATGTGCTGGGGTTATTATTCATATAATAAATGATAATCAAGATATTCGTATAATAGGGGGTTTAAGATTTTATATTCCACTGACTTCTTTATGTTTAAATATTTCTAATTTAGCTTTATGTGGGATTCCTTTTTTAGCTGGATTTTATTCTAAGGATTTAATTTTAGAGATAGTTAGAATAAGAAATTTAAATATAATAGTATTTTATTTATATTATTTTTCTACTGGTTTAACTATATTTTATACTATTCGTTTAATAATATATTTAATAATTAATAATTTTAATTTATTAAGAGTTTATAATTTATATGATGAAGATTTTATTATATTAAAAAGAATATTGATTTTATTATTCATAAGAGTAGTTACGGGTAGATTTTTAAGTTGAATAATTTTTATTTATCCTTATATAATTTATTTACCATTAAATTTAAAATTAATAGTTTTTTATGTCAGAGGAATAGGGATAATAATGGGTTATGTTATTAGAAATATAAAAATTAATTCTATTAATAAATTTTTAAAGACTTATAAATTAAGTTTATTTTTTTGTATGATATGATTTATACCAAATTTATCTACTTATGGTTTAAATTATTATTTTTTAAAATTTAGCCAAAAAATAATTAAAAATATTGATATAGGTTGAAGAGAATTGTATAGAGGTCAGGGTATATATAATATTGTAAAAAATTATTCTATTATTTCAAGATTTTTATTAATAAATAATTTAAAAATTTATTTATATAGATTTATTTTATGAATAATAATTTTATTTTTATTATTTATTATAAATTATTTAAATAGCTTAAATAAAGAGTGTAATATTGAAGATATTAAGGTGATTTTTAATCTTTAGATATTTATAAAAATTAATATTTTATTTTTACAATGAAAATGTAATGTTTTAATAAACTATATAAATTAAATATAGATGATAAAAAAAAAGAGAAAAAGAAAAGAAAGAAAAGAAATAAGAAATATTAATGAAATTAATCACTAAAAATTAAGTTAGCAGCTTAAATAAATTATATTTCAGAATAATATATATATATATATATATATATTTAATTGGAATATAAATATTCAATATTATCATTAACAGTGATATACCTCTATTTTGGTTTCAATTAAATAAATAAGGAGTAAAAACTCATTCTTTTAAGTCGAAATTAAATGCATAAAATTGCTTCTTATTTAAGATAAATTAAAATATATAATATTTTTTGAATGCAAATCAAATGTTTTATTTTAAACTATAATCCTAATTAATTTGTTCAATTTAATATTTTTTGATTTCATTCATGATAAAGACCAATTAATAGTATAATAATAAAAAAAAAACTAGTTTTTGATCAAATTATTAAATTTGTTATTTTAAAAGTTACAATTATAGGAAAAATTAAAGCAATTTCTACATCAAAAATTAAAAAAATTACTGTAATTAAAAAAAAATGTAATGAAAATGGAGTTCGTGCTGAAGATTTAGGGTCAAATCCACATTCAAATGGGGAACATTTTTCTCGATCTTTTAGTGATTTTTTGGAAATAATTATTGAAATAATTATAATTAAATTAGATAATATAATAAAAATAAATGAAATTAATAATAATAAAATAATTATTTATATTAAATTAAAATTAAACTTTTTGATTGGAAGTCAAATATACTAAATATATTATATAAATAATTAATTACCTCATCAGTAGATTGAAATATATAAAAATAATCAAACTACATCAACAAAATGTCAATATCATGCTGCAGCTTCAAAACCAAAATGGTGTTTATTTGAAAAATGATTAAATAAATGTCGAATAAAACATATTAATAAAAAAATGGTTCCAATTATTACATGAATTCCATGAAATCCAGTAGCTATAAAAAATGTTGAGCCATAAATACTATCAGCAATAGAAAAAGGTGCTTCAAAATATTCATATGCTTGTAGGATTGTAAAATAGATTCCTAATATAATAGTAATTAATAATCTTTGTTTAGTTTGGGAAAAATTATTTTCTAAAAGAGCATGATGAGCTCAAGTAACAGTTACACCTGAAGTAATTAAAATAATTGTATTTAAAAGAGGAATTTGGAAAGGATTAAATGCTATAATATTTGAAGGAGGTCATGAAGATCCAATTTCAATATTAGGGGATAAACTTCTATGAAAAAAAGCTCAAAAAAATGATACAAAAAAGAAAATTTCAGAAATAATAAATAAAATTATTCCTCAGCGTAATCCTTTTAATACAAAAGTTGTATGTTTACCTTGAAATGTTCCTTCTCGACAGATATCTCGTCATCATTGATATATGGTTAAAATAACAATTAAATATCCTAAAATTAATAAATTTATGTTAAAATTATGGAATCATTTTACTATTCCTGTTACTAAAGTTATAGTTCCAATAGCTCCTGTTAATGGTGGTCAAGGTCTATAATCTACTAAGTGATATGGATGGTTATGGTTTGTCATTAATTTACTTCACTAGAATATAAAGTTCTTAAAATTGTAATTACATAGGATTGAATAATAGCAACTGCTATTTCAAGAGTTAATAATAAAATTTGAATAATAATTAAAAAAATGATAAGATAATTAGGTATATTAATACCTGTTCTTCTTAGAAGTGTAAGTAATAAATGTCCTGCAATTATATTAGCGGTTAATCGTACAGCTAAAGTTCCAGGTCGGATGATATTTCTAATTGTTTCAATAAGGACTATAAAAGGTATTAAGATATTTGGAGTTCCTTGGGGGATTATATGAATAAATATGTGTTGTGAATTGTTAATTCAACCATATAATATAAATCTTAATCATAGAGTTAAAGATAAAGATAAAGAAATGGTAAGATGACTTGTTCTAGTAAAAATGTAGGGAAAAAGTCCTAAAAAATTATTGAATAAAATATAAGAAAAAAGTGAAATAAAGATAAATGTTGTTCCTGAAAATCTATTAGGTCCTAGTAAATTTTTAAATTCTTTATGTAATTTATTAATAATTAAATTTCATATTATAAAATGACGATTAGGAATTAATCAAAAAGAATAAGGAATAAATATTAAACCTAATAAGGTTCTTAATCAATTAAATGAAATGTTTATTAAGTTAGTTGATGGATCGAAAATTGAAAATAAATTAGTTATCATTTTCAATTATTAATTTTTGGGGAATAAGAAGAGAATTTAATTTTATTAGTTTTATTATTTTTTATATTTATAATATAGTAATTTAATATATTAAATATAATAAAAATTAAAATAAACATAAAAAATGATAAAATTCAATTAATTGGTATTATTTGAGGGATAAAAGAATATTAATATATTAATAATTTAAATTTGACATATTTATGTTATAAGTTTAACTAATTCTTTATAATATATATATATATATATATATCATTAGAAATAGTTGTTATACTATTATAAAATGGTTTAAGAGACCATTACTTACTTTCAGCCATCTAATGAAGAATAATTATTAATTCATTTAATGAAATTTTTAATTGAGATACTTTCAATTACAATTGGTATAAAACTATGATTAGCCCCACAAATTTCAGAACATTGTCCATAAAAAATTCCAGGGCGATTAATAAAAAAATTTGTTTGATTTAATCGTCCTGGGTTAGCATCAATTTTAATTCCTAATGAGGGGACAGTTCATGAATGAATAACATCTGTAGCAGTAACTAAAATTCGAATTTGGTTTTGTATTGGGATTGTAATTCGATTATCTACATCTAATAAACGAAAATTATTGATTTGTTCTGGTGATTGAATTATATAAGAATCAAATTCAATATTATAAAAATCTGAATATTCATATCTTCAATATCATTGATGTCCAATAGATTTTAAGGTAATTAATGGATTATTTAATTCATCTAAAAGATATAATAATCGAAGAGAAGGTAAAGCAATAAAAATTAATGTAATAGCTGGTAAAATAGTTCAAATTATTTCAATTATTTGTTGTTCAAGTAAAAAACGATTAATATATTTATTAAAAAATAATCTTATTATTATGTATCTTACTAAGATAGTAATTATAATTAAAATAACTAAAGTATGATCATGGAAAAAGATAATTTGTTCTATTAGAGGAGAGGCACTATTTTGTAAATTTATATTTGATCATGTTGCTATTTCTAAAAAAAGGATAAACCTTTATAAATGGGGTTTAAATCCATTACATATAATCTGCCATATTAGAAATTTCTTAAAATAGGTAATTCATTATATGAATGTTCTGCGGGGGGTAAATTTTGTAATCATTCAATTGAAGAAGTTATATTTAATGAAAATAAAATAATTCGTTGATTGATTATTGATTCTCAGATAATAATTATTATTATTATTATTGAAATTAAAGAAATATACGATCCAAATGATGAAATAATATTTCATGAAAGATATCTATCAGGGTAATCTGAGTATCGTCGAGGTATTCCTGCTAAACCTAAAAAATGTTGTGGGAAAAAAGTTAAATTTACTCCAAAAAATATGGTGATAAATTGAATTTTTAGTAAATATGGACTTAAAGTTAATCCAGTAAATAAGGGGTATCAGTGGATAAATCCTCCGAAAATAGCAAATACAGCTCCTATAGATAAAACATAATGAAAATGGGCAACAACATAATAAGAGTCATGAAGAGTAATATCAATTGATGAATTAGCTAAAATTACTCCAGTTAAACCCCCTACTGTAAATAAAAATACAAATCCTAATCTTCATAATATTGATGGTCTATAATTAATTTGAGTTCCATGAAGAGTAGCTAATCAACTGAAAATTTTAATTCCTGTAGGAACAGCAATAATTATAGTAGCTGAAGTAAAATAGGCTCGAGTATCAATATCTATTCCTACTGTGAATATGTGATGAGCTCAAACAATAAATCCTAAAAGTCCAATGGCTAATATAGCATAAATTATACCTAAACAACCAAAAGTTTCTTTTTTCCCTCTTTCTTGAGAAATAATGTGGGAAATTAAACCAAATCCTGGTAAAATAAGAATATAAACTTCAGGATGTCCAAAAAATCAAAATAAATGTTGATATAAGATAGGATCACCCCCTCCTGCAGGATCAAAAAATGAAGTATTAAGATTTCGATCTGTAAGAAGTATAGTAATAGCACCAGCTAATACTGGTAATGATAAAAGTAATAATAAAGCTGTAATTCCTACGGATCATACGAATAAAGGTATTTGATCAAATGTTATATTTTTAATTCGTATGTTAATAATTGTTGTAATAAAGTTAATAGCTCCTAAAATAGAAGAAATTCCTGCTAAATGAAGGGAAAAAATTGCTAAGTCAACAGAAGAACCTTGATGGGCAATATTAGATGAGAGTGGGGGGTAAACTGTTCAACCAGTTCCTGCACCATTTTCTACAATTCTTCTAGAGATTAATAAGGTTAAAGAAGGGGGAAGTATTCAAAATCTTATATTATTTATACGTGGAAAAGCTATATCAGGGGCCCCTAATATTAATGGGACTAATCAATTTCCAAATCCTCCAATTATAATAGGTATAACTATAAAAAAAATTATAATAAAAGCATGAGCTGTTACAATTGTGTTATAAATTTGATCATCTCCAATTAATGAACCTGGATTTCCTAATTCAGTACGAATTAAAAGTCTTAATGATGTTCCTAATATTCCTGCTCAAATACCAAAAATAAAATATAAAGTTCCAATATCTTTATGATTCGTTGAATAAAGTCATTTTCGCTAATAAAAATAAATAAATAAAATGGCTGAGTTATAAGCGATAAATTGTAAATTTATTTACGGGAAAATCTCTTTTATTAAAAATTAAGCTTTATATTCAATATAATGATATGAAATTGCAAATTTTAAGGAGTATAAATATACTAAGGCTTAAAGATATATTCTTTATAAATAATTTTGAAGATTACTAGTTTAATTTAACTTAAAACCTTAAATAAAAAATATGGTTCTAATAATTATTCCTAAGGTTGAAATTAGACTAGATAATAAAATAATAATAAAAAAATTATTTTTAATGTTAATTTTTAATCATTTTAATTTTAAATAATTAAATAAAATACATGAAAAAATAATTCGAATATAAAAAAATAAAGTAATTAATCTTATTATAATAAAAATAAATGAAATAATATAAAATTTTTTTATTATTAAAAAATTAATAATAATTCATTTAGGGAAAAATCCTAAAAAAGGAGGTAACCCCCCTAAAGAAAAAAAATTAATTAAAATTAAAAATTTTAATATATAATTAATATTAAAAATAAATAATTGATTAATAAAGTAAATATTTATAATATAAAATATAAAACATATAATTCTAGTAAAAAATGAATACAAAAAAAAATATATTATTCATATATTTTCTCTAATCAAAATAGAAGATATTATTCATCCTAGATTATTAATTGAAGAAAAAGTAAGTAATTTTCGGAGTGAAGTTTGATTAATTCCTCCAATAGCTCCAATAATTGAATTTATAATTATAATATATATTAAAAAATTTTTATTTAAATAATATGATAATAAAATTATGGGGGTAATTTTTTGTCACGTTATTAAAATAAAACAATTTAATCAAGATAAACCTTCAATAATATTGGGGTATCAAAAATGGAAGGGGGCAGATCCTATTTTTATTATTATTGAAGAATTAATTAAAATTGTTAATATAAAGTTTATATTAAAATTTTTTAATATGATTAATTTAATTAAAATTGCAAATAAAAAATTAATTGATGCAATAGCTTGTGTTAGAAAATATTTTAAGGAAGCTTCAGAAGTTAAAAGATTATTAGAATTTGAAATTAGGGGAATAAATCTTAATAAGTTAATTTCTAATCCAATTCAACATCCTATTCATGAATTAGAAGAAATAGAAATTAAAGTACTAAAAATCAAAATAAATAAGAAAAATATTTTATTTGAATTTATAAAAAAAAAAATAAAAAATAATATTACAATATATAAATTAAAAATTTATAAATTAAATAAGAAATATTTATTTTTAATATATATATATATATATATATATATATTTTAGTGTAAGATGCACAATAATTTTTGATATTATTAGTTATAGTTTAATTCTATAAAATATAATTAATAAAGGTAATAAAATTACATTATTTACTCTATCAGAATATTCCTTTAATCAGGCACTTTATTTTTAAAAAAAAGGTATTTCCTTTATATTTGGGGTATGAACCCAAAAGCTTTATTAGCTTATTTTTAA